GGTAGTGAATAGAGAGAAAGATTCTTCTTATTCTCTTGTTCCTGAAAATATTCTATCTATCTCCTAGACCCCGTAGAGAATTGAGAATTTTCATGTCTTTCAATTCTCGTACTCGTAATTGGAAAGTTACGGAAGGAGATCCATCATTTTGCAATGAAAACAACATAAAAAACTCTGGACAATTTCGAAATCAGGCCAAGCGTCTTAATACATATGCAAAAAAATTCATTATTGGCCCACCATTGATTAGAAGATTTGGCTTGTATGAATCGCTATTGGTTTGATACGAATAATGGCAGTCGTTTCAGTATGTTAAGGATACAGATGTATCCACAATTCATTTAGAGTTACTTAATAGCCTATTTCTTATACCATATCTCTATCCCGTGAAATTCTCGAGCCGAAAGATGGATGCATATCCTGTGTTTCATTTTGCTAAACGATATCAATTAAATGGTGTTGTTTGGATATAGCAATAAATAAATCGATATAGCAATAAATAAATCAGCAAAATTCTTTTATTTTAGATAGAAGAAATGTTTCTTCTATCTAAAATAAAAGAATGTACCCTTCTATCCAAATCCAATTTGCATCGATAAAATAAATCCAAATTCCAGTAGTAGATGAATAATTGCAAATTTTTGTGTGTACGAGATTAGAATAACTTCAAAATAACTGACATAATTTTTTATTTTTCCTGATCAGAAAAATACATGAAAAAGAAAGGAGGTAGAAAAATTTTTGGATTTATGGTTAAAGAAGAAAAAGAAGAAAACAGGGGTTCTGTTGAATTTCAAGTATTCAGTTTCACCAATAAGATACGGAGACTTGCTTCACATTTGGAATTACACAAAAAAGATTTTTCATCGGAAAGAGGTCTACGAAGACTTTTGGGAAAACGTCAACGTTTGCTAGCTTATTTGGCAAAGAAAAATAGAGTACGTTATAAGAAATTAATCAGTCAGTTGGATATTCGGGAGAAGTAATTTAATCGTTCGAATTTTTTTCTTATTTTATTAGTAGTCTTATAGTAGTCTTAGATTTTGCATTTTGATGAGCCTCGTTTTGAGGAATTCATGGAATAATGAATTAAGGAAGAAAGGATATGAGTCTACCGCTTACAAGAAAAGATCTCATGATAGTCAATATGGGCCCTCACCACCCATCAATGCATGGTGTTCTTCGACTGATCATTACTCTCGATGGTGAAGATGTTATTGATTGTGAACCCATATTAGGCTATTTACACAGAGGAATGGAAAAAATCGCGGAAAACCGAACTATTATACAATACTTACCTTATGTAACACGATGGGATTATTTAGCTACTATGTTTACAGAAGCAATAACGGTAAATGCACCAGAATTCTTGGAGAATATTCAAATACCCCAAAGAGCCAGCTATATTAGGGTAATTATGTTAGAATTGAGCCGCATAGCTTCTCACTTGTTATGGCTTGGACCTTTTATGGCGGATCTCGGGTCACAGACTCCTTTTTTCTATATTTTTAGAGAGAGAGAGTTGATATATGATCTATTTGAAGCTGCTACAGGTATGCGAATGATGCATAATTACTTTCGCATCGGAGGAGTAGCTGCCGATCTCCCTTATGGATGGGTCGATAAATGCTTAGATTTCTGTGATTATTTTTTACGAGGAGTCGTTGAATATCAACAACTTCTTACACAGAATCCCGTTTTTTTAGAACGAGTTGAAGGAATCGGTTTTATTAGCGGAGAAGAAGCAGTAAATTGGGGCTTGTCGGGACCCATGTTACGAGCTTCTGGAATAAAATGGGATCTTCGTAAAGTTGATCTTTACGAGTCTTACAACCAATTTAATTGGAAAGTCCAATGGCAAAAAGAAGGGGATTCATTAGCTCGCTATTTAGTACGAATGGGTGAAATGCGGGAATCTATCAAAATTATTCAACAGGCTGTAGAAAAAATTCCTGGGGGCCCTTATGAGAATTTGGAAGTCCGGCGCTTTAAGGAAGCAAAGAATTCCGAATGGAGCGATTTTGAATATCGATTTCTTGGTAAAAAACCTTCGCCCAATTTTGAATTGTCAAAGCAAGAGCTTTATGTAAGAGTGGAAGCTCCAAAAGGTGAATTAGGAATTTATCTGGTAGGAGATAATAGTCTTTTCCCCTGGAGGTGGAAAATTCGTCCACCCGGTTTTATTAATTTGCAAATTCTTCCTCAATTAGTGAAAAAAATGAAATTGGCTGATATCATGACGATATTAGGTAGTATAGATATCATTATGGGAGAAGTGGATCGTTAAAATGATAATAGATAAAGTAGAGGTAGAAACTATCAATTCTTTTTCGAAATTGGAATTTTTAAAGGAAGTCTATGGACTGATATGGATTCTACTACCCATTTTGACCCTTCTAATAGGAATCATAATAGAGGTACTTGTAATTGTGTGGTTAGAAAGAGAAATATCCGCATCGATACAACAACGTATTGGTCCTGAATATGCCGGCCCCCTGGGGCTGCTTCAAGCTTTAGCCGATGGAACCAAGCTCCTTTGTAAGGAAGATATCTTGCCATCCCGAGGAGATATTCCTTTATTTAGCATTGGCCCTTCTATAGCAGTCATATCAATTTTATTAAGTTTTTTAATTATTCCTTTAGGATATCGTTTTATTTTAGCCGATCTTAGCATTGGTGTTTTTTTATGGATTGCCATTTCAAGTATTGCTCCTATTGGTCTTCTTATGGCAGGATATAGCTCAAATAATAAATATTCTTTTTCAGGCGGTCTACGAGCTGCTGCTCAATCTATTAGTTATGAAATACCATTAACTTTTTGTGTGCTAGCAATATCTCTACGTGCGATTCGTTAAAATTGGATCTTTTTCCTCTAAAAACCAATTAAAAACCAATTGAATATTTATCTTCTTTTTTTTTTATTTGGATTGGTAAGTTAAACTAGATAGCTATATGAGTGAAACAAAACTGCTTATTAAGTAGTAAAAAGAAAAAATCTCATTTCCTACGTACAAGAAAAAAATTGAAGTAAGAAGTAAACAGAAGTAAACATAAGTAGTATAAACCTTTTACCCCAAGGTTGATATTTTTTGATTAGTCATCATATCTTGAAGCGGGCAAGAATAAAGGATTCACGATATGGAATTCTATTACTAGAATATTCCTAGTTATTACTATAACTTATAATCATAAGAAGAGTCCATCAAAAGTTAGTGAAGGGTTAGGAACACTAAAGTACATAAAGGATTAGTAATGAGAGAATCTAAGACATTAGGGATTTTTCCTCATAAAAGGAATTATAATAAGGACTTGAAATTGGTGGAAATGATCAAGTAGTACTTTCCTTGGATTCCGATCCAGAGTATGTTCCCATTCACTTGTTAAGGAAATGGCTATCAAGAACGAATTAACTCTTTATTCCTTTTTTCTTTTTAAGCACCCCTCCCCAAGGAAAGAAGAATAGGAAAAAAGATATAGAATGCAATACAAAAAAAAGATCCTTATTTACTTTTTTATTCCTGTATTCATATTCATATAGAATTCCTCATGAACTAATGACCAATTCTTTTCATTTATTAATTGCTATAATGAGTGTTTTATTCCAAGATTAAGTTATTGCTGAACAAAGAAAAATTCTCATTATATTATAAAGGGGCGAGATCAATTCGGAAGCACTTTTTCTTATTCTAGCAGACGGAATTCCTTTGGTCTAATTTAGCACTTTCAAATCTATTTTATCTTACCTAATTCTATCTATGCTATGCTAGGGGGATAATACAGAAATGAAACAACCCTCTCCCTTTTTCCGATCATAGAGAAGCCGTATGAAGTTAAGGTTTCATGTACGGTTTTGGAATAGCGGTGGGAGCTGTGATGTTATCATCGACTATGATTATCTAACAGTTCAAGTACAGTTGATATAGTTGAAGCACAGTCAAAATATGGGTTTTTTGGATGGAATCTTTGGCGCCAGCCTATAGGTTTTTTTGTTTTTCTAATTTCTTCTTTGGCAGAATGTGAAAGATTACCTTTTGATTTACCAGAAGCAGAGGAAGAATTAGTAGCAGGTTATCAAACCGAGTATTCCGGTATCAAATATGGTTTATTTTATCTTGTTTCTTACCTAAATTTATTAGTTTCTTCTTTATTTGTAACAGTTCTATACTTAGGCGGGTGGAATTTCTCTATTCCCTATATAGGCTTTTTTGGATTTTTCCAAATGAATAAAATAGTTGGAATTTTGGAAATAACAATGGGTATCTTTATTACATTAACTAAAGCTTTTTTATTTCTCTTCATTTCTATCACAATAAGATGGACTTTACCCAGGATGAGAATGGATCAGTTATTAAATCTTGGATGGAAATTTCTTTTACCTATTTCCCTGGGTAATCTCTTATTAACAACTTCTTCCCAACTTGTTTCACTATAAATAAGATAATACAATAATAGTAAGAATATTTTCAACACAAAAATTCTCTCAAACAAGAGAAAGAAACATACCTTTTTCATAGATATTTAGAATATGCTCCCTATGGTAACCGGATTCATGAGTTATGGTCAACAAACAATACGCGCTGCAAGGTACATTGGTCAAAGTTTCATAATTACCTTATCCCACACAAATCGTTTACCTATAACGATTCACTACCCTTATGAAAAATCAATTACATCGGAGCGTTTCCGGGGGCGAATCCACTTCGAATTTGATAAATGTATTGCTTGTGAAGTATGTGTTCGCGTATGTCCGATAGATCTACCCCTTGTAGATTGGAAATTTGAAAAAGCTATTAAAAGGAAACAATTGCTTAATTATAGTATTGATTTCGGGGTTTGTATATTTTGTGGTAATTGTGTTGAGTACTGTCCAACAAGTTGTTTATCAATGACTGAAGAATATGAACTTTCCACTTATGATCGTCATGAATTGAATTACAATCAAATTGCTTTAAGTCGGTTACCAATCTCCATAATGGGAGATTACACAATTCAAACAGTTAGAAATTTGACTCAAAATAAAATAGACGAAGAAAAACCTTTGAATTCAAGAACGATTACTAATTACTAATTACTAGGATTTTTCTTTTTTGTTAGAAAAACCCAACACAACAGTTCCTTACTAAATAGAAAAACGAATAACTACTGCTTATTTGTGCTTATTTGAAAATTCTTCCTGGTTTTAAATCATAGTAGTGCGATTTCTAAACAATTTAAATAGAAAAAAATAGAAAAAAAAGATTCTAATCCCTTTTTCCTTCCTTGAATCTTTTAGTTTTAGTCAGTTCATGAAAAATTTTATACTATTAATTTCTTCTTATCCATAATGGATTTACCTGGGCCAATACATGAGATTCTTGTGCTATTTGGAGAATTTGTTCTTCTACTAGGGGGTATAGGAATAGTATTACTTACCAACCCAATTTATTCTGCCTTTTCGCTAGGATTAGTTCTTGCTTGTATATCCTTATTCTATGTTTTATTGAATTCCTACTTTGTAGCTGCCGCACAACTTCTTATTTATGTGGGAGCCATAAACATCTTGATCATTTTTTCCGTAATGTTCGTAAATGGTTCAGAATGGTCCAAAAATAAGAATTTTTGGACCATTGGAGATGGGTTCACTTCACTCGTTTGTATAACTATTCTTTTTTCATTAATGACTACTATCCTAGATACGTCATGGTATGGAATTGTTTGGACTACAAGATCGAACCAAATAATAGAACAAGGTCTCATAAATAACGTTCAACAAATTGGGATTCATTTAGCAACTGATTTTTATCTTCCGTTTGAACTCATTTCCATAATTCTTCTAGTTTCTTTAATAGGTGCAATTACTATGGCTCGGCAATAAGAAATACTTAGAATGAGTCAAAATTCTTAGAATTGAAATAAAAAAAATAATTAAAGAATCGCAATTTTGATTTAGTAAAACCCCTCTACTGCCAACAAATACCTTCTTTTGTCTTTTGTTGTGTAATTGTTCTATTTTAATTAATAGTAATAGAATTTAATTAATAGTAATAGAATAGGTTCAATTCTTGTCGTCACATTGAAATGAATCGAGATTGATAAGGAGTTAGTTAATTATGTTTGAGCATGTACTTTTTTTGAGTGTCTATTTATTTTCGATTGGTATCTATGGATTGATCACAAGCCGAAACCTGGTTAGAGCTCTAATATGTCTTGAGCTTATACTGAATTCAATTAATCTAAATTTCGTAACATTTTCTGATCTATTTGATAGTCGCCAATTAAAAGGAGACATTTTCGCAATTTTTGTTATAGCCCTTGCGGCTGCTGAAGCAGCTATTGGACTATCCATTCTTTCTTCCATCTATCGTAACAAGAAATCCACTCGTATCAATCAATCTAGTTTTTTAAATAATTAAACTTTTGAATAGTTAGGCATAGAATCCTATAAACAAAAAAAAAGCGTACATGTGATAATAATATAATATTCAAATATTAAGATGAATAGAAATCCAATAAATTTTTCTTATTATTTTAATATTTGTTTAATATTTTAAAATATCTTTTTTTTGAGTCGGTTATTGCATATTATGCTTTTTTACTTATTGAATTTTTGCAAATCATTGATATTGCAATTTGAATATTGCAATAATTAATATTAATAATATTAAAAAGACGATAGCCAATTTATTGGCTAATTCGAATTAGTATGTACAATTTGTATAATTATGGATTGTTGAAGCCAAAATTTAAAGTCTCTTGGCTCTTTTCACGCTTTTACACAAATGGATTAAGAAATATATTGCATTATTTATTTGTTGAAGTTTGGACAAACCATTGCTTCGTCTGGTGTCTACAATACATATGACTCGTATAGTTGTAACTTTATTTTTACCAGATCGAAAATTTTTATGTTGAAAAGGAAAATTTATAAATTCAATGTCACATTCCGTAAAAATTTATGATACATGTATAGGATGCACTCAATGTGTACGAGCTTGTCCAACAGATGTATTAGAAATGATACCCTGGGATGGGTGTAAAGCCAAGCAAATTGCTTCTGCGCCGAGAACCGAAGATTGTGTGGGTTGTAAGAGATGTGAATCCGCCTGTCCAACAGATTTTTTAAGTGTCCGCGTTTATTTAGGGCCTGAAACAACCCGTAGTATGGCTCTATCTTATTGATACGTTACAAAAAATTCCACTTGAATCCTCTGATTCCTCTTTACCGAAGAAGCCTGTGCTCGAAATAAGCGAGCACGGGTTTTTCTGGTCAAAACGTATCTTATCTTTATCACTTTATCATGAGTTATTTTCCTTGGTTAACAATACTTGTTATTTTGCCGCTATTTGCAGGTTCATTAATTTTCTTTTTACCCTATAGGGGAAACAAAATTGTTAGGTGGTATACTATATCCATTTGTTTATTAGAATTCCTTTTAATGACTTATGCATTCTGTTATCATTTCGAATCGGAGGATCCCTTAATCCAATTAAGGGAGGATTCGAAATGGATAGATGTCTTTGATTTCCACTGGAGATTAGGAATCGATGGACTTTCATTAGGATCTATTTTATTGACAGGATTTATCACTACTTTAGCTACTTTAGCAGCTTGGCCAATTACCCGGAATTCGCGATTATTCTATTTCCTAATGCTAGCAATGTATAGTGGTCAAATAGGATTATTTTCTTCGCGAGATCTTTTACTTTTTTTTATCATGTGGGAGTTAGAATTAATTCCTGTTTACTTACTTTTATCCATGTGGGGAGGAAAGAGGCGTCTGTATTCAGCTACAAAGTTTATTTTGTATACTGCAGGCGGTTCCATTTTTTTCTTAATTGGAGTTCTAGGTATGGGCTTATACGATTCCGACGAACCAAGATTAGATTTGGAAAGATTAATTAATCGATCATACCCTGCAACATTGGAAATACTATTTTATTTTGGTTTCCTTATTGCTTATGCTGTCAAATTGCCGATTATACCCCTACATACGTGGTTACCAGATACCCATGGGGAAGCCCATTATAGTACATGTATGCTTTTAGCGGGAATCCTATTAAAGATGGGAGCATACGGATTGGTTCGGATCAATATGGAATTGTTACCTCATGCTCATTACCTATTTTCCCCCTGGTTGGTAATAATAGGAGCGATGCAAATAATCTATGCAGCTTCAACTTCTCTTGGTCAACAAAATTTCAAAAAAAGAATAGCCTATTCCTCCGTATCTCACATGGGTTTCATAATTATAGGAATTGGTTCCATAACCAACATTGGACTCAATGGAGCTATTTTACAAATACTATCCCATGGATTTATTGGCGCTACACTTTTTTTCTTGGCGGGAACGGCTTGTGATAGAATACGTCTTGTTTATCTCGAAGAATTGGGAGGGATATCTATCCTAATGCCGAAAATTTTTACCATGTTTAGTAGCTTTTCAATGGCTTCTCTTGCCTTACCAGGAATGAGCGGTTTTGTTGCAGAATTAGTAGTATTTTTTGGACTAATTACTAGTCCAAAATTTCTGTTAATGCCAAAAATGCTAGTTACTTTTGTAATGGCAATTGGAATGGTATTAACTCCTATTTATTTATTATCTATGTTACGCCAGATGTTCTATGGATACAAGCTATTTCATGTTCCAAACACAAATTTTGTGGATTCTGGACCGCGAGAACTCTTTCTTTTAATCTGTATCTTTTTACCAGTAATAGGAATTGGTATTTATCCAGATTTTGTTCTCTCACTATCTGTTGACAGAGTAGAGGCTCTCTTATCTAATTATTATCTTAAATAGAAATTTTTTAACTATTCTGCTCTTTCTGCTCTATAGTGGAGAAACCAAAAAAACTAAAAAAGTCTAAGTTTAATTAGACCTATCTCGAATTTTGGAGAACCCTTTGAAAGGGGGCTCAAGGGGTTCTCAAATCAAACAAAAACAAAAATAAAAATGAAAAAACTTTTTTTTTTCAGGAAGGTTTTATGTTATGTAATCATTTAGATGGTAATGTAAATGAACCATAACTATGTAAACCTATTCCTAATAGATTGATACCAAAGTAGCAGATCCAAATTATAAGAAATCCTATCGAAGCTACAAGTGCGGAATTCGTACTCTTCCAATTTTGATTTGTTCTACTATGTAAATAAATTGCGAATATGGTCCAAGTAATAAATGCCCAAGTTTCCTTAGGGTCCCAATTCCAATAGGATCCCCACGCCTCATTAGCCCATACTGCTCCACAAAGAATACCTGTGGTTAAAAGAGTAAACCCTAGACTAATGACATGATAACTCCAAGAATCCAAACGCTCAATTAATTGATATTTGTAATAGTTTGTAAATAACGGAAAAGAGGTCTTTTTTAAAGCACTTTTTTTTGCATAGAAATATTCAATCTCACTAAATTCACTAAATATAAATGTGTTAAATAAAACAATTTTTTTCTTTTTAGAAAAGAAATCCAAATTCTTTCGAAATTTAATGATTAGAAGAGCGGCGGATAATAAGGATCCGCACAAAAGAGTTGCATAGCTTAGTAACATCATACTGACATGCATCATTAACCACTGAGATCGTAGAGCAGGTACCAGTATTGTGGATTGATGCATTTCAGTTAAAAGATCCGACGTGGCAAAACCTTGCATTAAAATAGTACTTGGCATAGTTATTGTGCTTAAATCATTTTTAGAGTTGTGTATCTTAGGAATCGTATGAAGAATATAAAGAGCCCATGAAAGAAAGATCAATGACTCATATAAATTACTTAATGGAAAATGTCCCGAAGAAGCCCAGCGAGAAACTAGGAATCCTGTTATAGAAAAAAAAGTTGCTATCATTCCTTTTTCTGACGAATCACGTAATCCCTCAAGTTCATGAACTAATAAGGTTATCAAATGAATCGTAATCACAATTGAAATGGTTGAGAAAGAAATATGAGTTAGTATATGTTCTAAAGTTACAAATAGCATAAGGGGAAGGTCCTATTACAGAAATTTCGAAGCGAATCCATTTTCTAACCTATTGTATTCTTTTTCGAGAATGCCGCCACTCGGACTCGAACCGAGATGCTTGAGCACTGCTTCCTAAGAGCAGCGTGTCTACCAATTTCACCATGGCGGCTAACTTGAAATAATAGGGAACTTAAAAGAATAGTAGTTATTTTCTGACAAATCGTCGAGACTGGGAGAGTCTATAGAATTTAGGAACATTATTAGAATTTCCCTTAAAATAGACTCCGTTTAGTAGTATCATTACAGATTTTTTTCTAATTAGTTTCTCATTGAAATTTCAAAAAATCTTTCAATGCAATGGACAAAATTCAAAAAGCCTTTTCTATCTATCCATTAGAATTTTTACAATTTCATCATTAAATCCAAAAATCCAAAAAATTTTGGATTTTAGTGAAATTGGCTTTACCAAGCCTAAACCCTTTTTTTATGGATTTTGGATAAGATAGGTAGAAGCTCTAAGTCCTAATTGTAATAAAACTCTACTTTTCATAATGGAATCCTCCTATTTTATTATGAAGATTCCATTATGAAGAGTTCGTTGATAGTAAAACAATACTTAACACGCAGTATAACAAAAACCTTTGTTCTATATCTATATATCAGAATATCAGAGGAGTTAGTTCTAAGAATATTGTACCGAGGAATTCGACATAGAAAAGTACATTCATTAATTAATCAAAATTATTTATATTAAATAATACGGAATTTCTTTAAGATAGGTCAATTCAGATTATTCCAAAACCAGATTATTGGTTTGTTTGTTGACCAGAAAAACCCTTTGGTTTTGGATGGTCACTGCCGCTGGAAAATGATCTTGATTTTGCTAAAGAATAAGATTTTACTATGGAAAAAGAAGTCTTTTTCTTCCAAAGATTTTTATGAATACGCTTTTTTGACATCGAAGTACGTTTTTTTGGAACTGCCATTAAAAAAAAAGGAGATTACTTTTTTCTAGTTCTATGTGAAAGACATCTATTGTCGCAAATGAATCCTTCCTTCTGCTTTTTCTTAGTATTTATACTTAGATACTGAACTAAAATTCTGAATTCTTTTTTACTTCATTTTCTATTTTCTCTAATGCGGATAAGACAAGAATTTTTTAACATATTTTTCATATATATTTTTTCATATATATTTTAGATTTTGTTTTCATAATATAGAATATATACAAAGGTTTTCCATTTAAATAAATTTATATACCAAGTATACTATAGGTATATGGTACGAGGGTCTAGCCTCAAGACGGGGGGATAAAAGGAAGGGAAAATGCAAATAGCAAATAGTTAATTAAGTTCAGAGTGGTATTCCATACTAGTCTCTTAAACAAGAGATTCTAAAACTTAGGTAATTCTGGTCATTAGAAATAGAAAAAAATAGAAAATTAAATGATTTAATCCTTGTTTATATTTTAATAAATATCTTTCTTTAGATAATAACTAGGTAACAAAGTTATTTCATTAACTTTTTAAATTTAACCAAGTAAACCCATTCTTAATTTTTGATTATTTCAATTATTTCAATGAGATAAATTTTTCAAAATTAAGAATATTCTGTCTTATTCTTCTTTTTTTCTTTCAGAAAGGGAGAAGAATTGGGTTGGTGAATCGGAAACTATTTTATTTTATAGAAAAATTGAAGTAAAAATTTCAATTTCTTTTCTTATGTCTTATGGAACATACATATCAATATGCATGGGTAATCCCTCTTCTCCCACTTCCAGTTATTATGTCAATGGGGTTTGGACTTATTCTTATTCCGACAGCGATCAAAAATCTTCGTCGCATATGGGCTTTTCCTAGTGTTTTATTCTTAAGTATAGCTATGGTATTCTCTGTTTACCTATCTATTCAACAAATAAACGGAAGTTCTATCTATCAATATCTATGGTCTTGGACTGTCAATAATGATTTTTCTCTAGAATTTGGATATTTGATCGACCCGCTTACTTCTATTATGTTAATACTAATTACTACTGTAGGAATCCTCGTTCTTATTTATAGTGACAACTACATGTCTCACGATGAAGGATATTTGAGATTTTTTGTTTATATAAGTTTTTTCAATACTTCTATGTTGGGATTGGTTATTAGCTCCAATTTGATACAAATTTATTTTTTTTGGGAACTTGTGGGAATGTGTTCCTATTTATTGATAGGCTTTTGGTTTACACGGGCAATTGCAGCGAGTGCTTGTCAAAAAGCTTTTGTAACTAATCGTGTAGGGGATTTTGGTCTCTTATTAGGAATTTTAGGTTTTTTTTGGATAACAGGTAGTTTAGAGTTTCGGGATTTGTTTAAAATAGCTAATAATTGGATTCCTGACAATGGGATTAATTCCTTACTTACTACTTTGTGTGCTTTTTTATTATTCCTTGGTGCAGTTGCGAAATCTGCACAATTCCCTCTTCACATATGGTTACCCGATGCTATGGAAGGACCCACTCCCATTTCGGCTCTTATACACGCAGCTACTATGGTTGCTGCGGGGATTTTTCTTCTAGCTCGACTTTTTCCTCTTTTCGTACCCCTACCCTTAATAATGAGTTTTGTTTCTTTAGTAGGCACAATAACACTGTTCTTAGGAGCTACTTTAGCTCTTGCTCAGAGAGATATTAAAAGAAGCTTAGCCTATTCTACAATGTCTCAATTGGGTTATATGATGTTAGCTCTAGGTATAGGTTCTTATCAAGCTGCTTTATTCCATTTGATCACTCATGCTTATTCGAAAGCTTTATTGTTCTTGGGATCCGGATCCATTATTCATTCAATGGAACCTCTTGTTGGGTATTCACCAGAGAAAAGTCAGAACATGGTTCTTATGGGTGGTTTAAGAAAATATGTTCCAATTACGAGAACCACTTTTTTATGGGGTACGCTTTCTCTTTGTGGCATTCCACCTCTTGCTTGCTTCTGGTCCAAAGATGAAATACTTAGTAATAGTTGGTTATATTCACCCTTTTTTGGAATAATAGCCTTTTTTACTGCAGGATTAACTGCGTTTTATATGTTTCGGATATATTTACTTACCTTTGATGGATACCTGCGTGTTCGTTTTCAAAATTACAGTAACACAAAAGAGGGTTCGTTGTATTCAATATCCTTATGGGGACAAAGGATATCCAAAGAAGTAAATAGGGATTTTACTTTATCAACACCGAAGAGTGGAGTTTCTTTTTTTTCACAAAATATATCCAAAATTAAGGGTAATACAAGAAATAGGATAGGGTCCTTTAGTATTTCCCTTGGAGCTAAAAACACTTTTGTCTATCCTCATGAAACGGAAAGTACTATGCTATTCCCCCTTTTTATATTACTGCTGCTTATTTTTTTTATTGGATCCATAGGAATCCATTTTGATAATGGAGTAATTGATAATGAAATAGCGGAGTTAACCATATTATCAAAGTGGTTAACCCCCTCAATAAACTTTTTCCAGGAAAATTCGAATTCTTCCATAAATTCATATGAATTTCTCACTAATGCTATTTCTTCTGTAAGTCTCGCTATATTGGGTCTACTCGTAGCATATATCTTCTATGGATCCCCTTATTTCTTTTTTCAAAATTTAGATTTAATAAATTTTCTTGTAAAAAAGAATCCAAAAAAAACTTTTTCCGATCAAGTAAAAAAAAAGATATATAGTTGGTCATATAATCGTGGTTATATAGATATTTTCTATACTAGGTTGTTTACCCTGGGTATAAGAAGATTAACTGAACTAACGCAATTTTTTGATAAGGGTGTCATTGATGGAATTACTAATGGAGTAGGTCTTGCTGGTTTTTGTATAGGAGAAGAAATTAAATATGTAGGGGGGGGGCGAATATCATCGTATTTATTCTTTTTTTTGTGTTACGTATCTGTGTTCTTATTCTTTTTTCTTCTTTAACTTACTTTAACTTAAAACTTAAGGAATTCCCCAAGCTCCTGCCTAAAAGGCCCCGATTCCTCTGTGTAAATAGCCTAATATGGGTTCACAATCAATAACATCTTCACCATCGAGAGTAATGATCAGTCGAAGAACACCATGCATTGATGGGTGGTGAGGGCCCATATTGACTATCATGAGATCTTTTCTTGTAAGCGGTAGACTCATATCCTTTCTTCCTTAATTCATTATTCCATGAATTCCTCAAAACGAGGCTCATCAAAATGCAAAATCTAAGACTACTATAAGACTACTAATAAAATAAGAAAAAAATTCGAACGATTAAATTACTTCTCCCGAATATCCAACTGACTGATTAATTTCTTATAACGTACTCTATTTTTCTTTGCCAAATAAGCTAGCAAACGTTGACGTTTTCCCAAAAGTCTTCGTAGACCTCTTTCCGATGAAAAATCTTTTTTGTGTAATTCCAAATGTGAAGCAAGTCTCCGTATCTTATTGGTGAAACTGAATACTTGAAATTCAACAGAACCCCTGTTTTCTTCTTTTTCTTCTTTAACCATAAATCCAAAAATTTTTCTACCTCCTTTCTTTTTCATGTATTTTTCTGATCAGGAAAAATAAAAAATTATGTCAGTTATTTTGAAGTTATTCTAATCTCGTACACACAAAAATTTGCAATTATTCATCTACTACTGGAATTTGGATTTATTTTATCGATGCAAATTGGATTTGGATAGAAGGGTACATTCTTTTATTTTAGATAGAAGAAACATTTCTTCTATCTAAAATAAAAGAATTTTGCTGATTTATTTATTGCTATATCGATTTATTTATTGCTATATCCAAACAACACCATTTAATTGATATCGTTTAGCAAAATGAAACACAGGATATGCATCCATCTTTCGGCTCGAGAATTTCACGGGATAGAGATATGGTATAAGAAATAGGCTATTAAGTAACTCTAAATGAATTGTGGATACATCTGTATCCTTAACATACTGAAACGACTGCCATTATTCGTATCAAACCAATAGCGATTCATACAAGCCAAATCTTCTAATCAATGGTGGGCCAATAATGAATTTTTTTGCATATGTATTAAGACGCTTG